TAGCTAAAGAGAAAGCTTTTACCGCTGCCCAATACCCCTTTCTCCTCCAAATATTTCTACGAATACGCTTTTTTGATATAGAAGTACGTTTTTTTGGAACCGCCATGCAAAAAAACAAGTTATTAACTTTTAAGTTGAATGTGAAAGACATTTATTGTTAAAAATGGATCATTAATTCTTTCTATTCATATATATTTAGCTGATAGATTTTATTCATGACATACAAATGCGCGGATATAGCATATAAGTATTGCTAGGGACCAAAACAAAAGTTGGAGAATAAAAAGAAAGGAGATGTGATTCCCTAAGTATAACTCTCATAGAAAAATAACTCTTTTTTTTTCTTTTTGAAGTACTCATTCGTATAGCGTACAGTGACAATCTTAGAAGAAATAAAATTGTACTGATTACTTCATATCTCCATTACGAATGGCTTCATATCTCCATTCATTAGGATTGATGGTATCAACTACCAATGGCATCGACTTCCGCTGATAAAAAATAAACATCAAATAAAAAGTTCCAATCCAATTACTATCTCAGTCTACTCAAAATATATCTACTATCGTGATACATTTAATAACAATAACCAGAAATTCATTACCTAAATGAGATAAAACAAAAATATTTCCTCTATCAATTGATCAAATTGAAGTATGGCGTCCCCACGATAAAAAAAAAATAAAAATACTTTTTACTTTTGTTCAATGATCTATTACTTGAATTTTATTAAGGTAAATTAAGTAACCTTCTACTTCACTCTATGTGAGGTTACAAGTATCATAGAATTTTCCACAAGTTATTAACAGTTTCAAATGCGATTTAAATTAGTTAGCAATTTCGGATAAAACAATTAGATCTTGTTGGGTGGAGTTATTTGTGGATCTCATGATCCACATCAAAAATTAATAACTACTTAACCCCTAGTATTAACCACAAATTTGGTTAATTATATCATTTGACCAATTCAATTGTAACTCCTGGGTTAAACTTGAAATAGGCGAGGAAGAGCGAGAATAATAAGAAAGAATATTCTTTCTTTTCCATATCCTTATACAAATTTTGTTTGTGTTTCAAAGAGAAATAAAAACTGGTGATGAATATGAATTGGGAAGAATAGAATAATTAATATAATTAATATAATATAGAAATAGAAGAAAATGGAAGAAAAGAAAAAGGTTTGATTTTTTTATTATGGAACGCACATATCAATATGCATGGGTTATACCTTTCGTTCCGCTTCTAGTTACTATGTTAATAGGATTGGGACTCCTGCTTATTCCGACAGCAACAAAAAATCTTCGTCGTATATGGGCTTTTCCCGCTGTTTTATTGTTAACTATAGTTATGGTCTTTTCGACCAACCTGGCGATCGAGCAAATAAATGGTAGCTCAATTTATGAATATCTATGGTCTTGGAGCATCACTAGTGATTTTTCTTTAGAATTCGGCTACTTAATTGATCCACTTACTTCTATTATGTTGATATTAATCACTACTGTTGGAATCATGGTTCTTATCTATAGTGATAATTATATGTCTCATGACCGAGGATATTTGAGATTTTTTGCTTATCTGAGTTTTTTCACTACTTCTATGCTGGGATTAGTTACTAGTCCCAATTTGATACAAATCTATATTTTTTGGGAACTAGTGGGAATGTGTTCCTATCTGTTAATAGGTTTTTGGTTTACCCGACCAATTGCAGCAAATGCCTGCCAAAAAGCATTTGTGACTAATCGTGTGGGAGATTTTGGTTTATTATTAGGAATCTTGGGTTTTTATTTACTAACAGGTAGTTTCGAATTTCAGGATTTATTCGAAATATTCAATGATTCGATCATTAATAATAATGAGATTAATTCCTCATTTGCTACGCTGTGTGCCTTTTTATTATTTCTTGGTGCAGTTGCTAAATCCGCGCAATTCCCACTTCATATATGGTTACCTGATGCTATGGAGGGACCTACTCCTATTTCAGCTCTTATCCATGCGGCTACTATGGTAGCCGCAGGAATTTTTCTTGTAGCTCGGCTTCTTCCTCTTTTCATAGTCATACCTTACATAATGAATATAATTTCTTTGATAGGCATAATAACGGCACTATTAGGAGCTACCTTGGCTCTTGCTCAAAGAGATATTAAGAGAAGTTTAGCCTATTCCACGATGTCCCAATTGGGATACATTATGTTAGCTTTGGGTATAGGTTCTTATCGAGCCGCTTTATTCCATTTGATCACTCATGCTTATTCTAAAGCATTATTGTTTTTAGGATCTGGATCAATCATTCATTCCATGGAACCCATTGTTGGGTATTCTCCAGCAAAGAGCCAAAACATGGCTCTTATGGGTGGTTTAACCAAATATATGCCAATTACAAAAACAACGTTTTTTTTAGGTACACTTTCTCTTTGTGGTATTCCACCCCTCGCTTGTTTTTGGTCCAAAGACGAGATTCTTAATGATAGTTGGTTGTATTCACCGATTTTTGCAATAATAG